GATTAACCCCAAAATAGCATATCCAAATTATAAGAAAGCCTATAGACGCTACAATTGGCGAATTTGCACTTTGCGGGTTTATATTTGTTCGAGTATGTAAATAAATCGCGAATATGATCCAAGTAATAAATGCCCAAGTTTCTTTTGGATCCCAATTCCAATAGGATCCCCATGCTTCGTTAGCCCATACTGCTCCTGACAGAATACCTATGGTTAAAAATAAAAACCCTAGACTAATAATCCGAGAACTCCAATAATCCAATTGTTGAATTAATTGAGATCTGTAATAATTCTTACCCGAAAAAAAGGAAGTAGTTTGTAAAAGATGGTTTATTTTATTCATGTATTCAATTTCACCAACGAAAAACGACTCTTTTAATAAAAGAGTACTTTTACAAAGAATCTTTCTGTTTTTTCGAAATATAATGACTACAAGGGCTACTGATAACAATGATCCACATAAAAGGGACGCATAGCCCAATATCATCATAGTTACGTGCATTATTAACCACTCGGATTGAAGAGCGGGTACTAATATTGAAGATTGGTGTATTTGAGTTAAAAGTCCGGAAGTAGCAAAGCCCTGAGTAAAAATAGCACTTGAACCGGTTATTGTGCTTAAATAATTTTGATTTTGTTTGAAATACGGAACTATATGAATAAGGGAGAAAGCCCATGAAAGGAAAATTAATGATTCATATAAATCACTTAGTGGAAAATGACCCGAATAAATCCAACGCATAACTAATAATCCTGTTATACAGAAAAAACTAACTATCAGACCCTTTTCGGATGAATCGTACAGTTGTACGATTTCATCTACGCAAAAAAAGGTTATTAAACGAATTGTAATTACGATTGAAACAATGGAAAGGGAAATATGAGTTAATATATGTTCTAAGGTTGAAAATATCATAAAAAAGAAGAGTCTCTTAAATGGAAATCGGGAGTTGAATTCATTATAGGATCTATTTCTCTTTTTTAGAAGATGACATGCCGCCACTCGGACTCGAACCGAGATGCTCTAGCACTGCTTCCTAAGAGCAGCGTGTCTACCAATTTCACCATAGCGGCTTGTCTTGAACTTATAATAGCTTATGAATGAATAATCGTCGAGATTGAAGAAGCCAATTTCAATAAAACAATAAAAATGCAATTCAAATTAAAAGAGTAGCCCTTTTTTATAGATAGAGAAAAGAGGAGAAAAATAATAAATTTTATTATCGTAACTCTAACAAATAGTTCGATGGGGAAAAAAACTCCCCATCTTGTAAATGATAAAATCTACCAAAAACAGAAGGATAACCTTGTATTTATGTGTTTGTCAACAAAGAAAGTATTTTAGAATTCACTAAAAAGCTAAATTTATATTTTTAAAAATATAAAAGAGGCAACTGAGTCCCATTTTATATTGATTAGCTTAACTCAATAGATAGTGGAAATTCATAATTTTGTAGCAAATAGGAAATGGGTCAATTTCATTTTTCGAGTCGATTCAGATTATTGAAATTTTTAATTACTTATTTGTTTGTTGCACAAAAAAACTTTTTGAATTTCCTGTAGAAAGAGATTTCCCTAACGAAAAAGCTTTTAACGCTGTCCAATATCCCTTCCTTTTCCAAATATTTTTTCGAATACGCTTTTTTGATGTAGAAATACGTTTTTTTGGAACGGCCATTTAAGATAAAAAGGATTACTTATTGTTCTAGTTGGATGTGAAAGACATCTATTGTTCAAAACAAATCCTTCTTTAAACTTTAAATTTTATTCTTCTTTTCAGAAAAAAAGAAAGCTAGGGGGGGGAAAGATATATGAAAATCGCATCAATAAAATAAAAAGAATATTTCGCGTTTTCGAAATACTAGAAATAGAGAAAGACGAGAAGATATGTGATTTTTTTATTCTATAGAATAGCTGTAAAATAGTTTTTATTCATTCGATTAATTAGTATCTTTATTTGATATTTTTTCTCATTAAAGTCTATATCTATAGAATCTCCTGCACCATAGAAGTCGAATTAAATATTAATAATAAAAAAAAAGAATCCAATCTTCCATTTTCATTTTATTTTTTATTAACCGGTTAAACAGGGTAGGTTTCATTTAAAAATTGAGAAAAAATTAGGAATTACTCTGTTTTATATCATTTGACCAAATCTAACTTCTTGATTTGAATTGAATATTTGAAGGATTTTAAAAATCAAATAATAAGTTAAGAATAAGTAAAGTAAGAAGAAAAGCTTCTAAATTTCTATTTAAATTAGTTTAACTTAGTCGATATCTTGACTTTTACTGACTCCTTTCAAAGAGGCAAGATCCGGTCAATCGGAAACAATAAATTAGGAAATTCATAATTCAAAAAGCTTTTTATGCAACAGACATATCAATACGGGTGGCTCATACCTTTCATCCCACTTCCCGTTCCTATATTAATAGGGGTGGGGCTTCTTCTTTTTCCGACGGCAACAAAAACTTTTCGCCGCATGTGGTCTTTTCATAGTGTTTTATTGTTAAGTATAGTCATGATTTTTTCAATGAATCTGTCTATTCAGCAAATAAATAGCAATTCGAGCTATCAATATGTATGGTCTTGGATCATTACTAACGATTTCTCTTTAGAATTCGGCTATTTGATAGATCCACTTACTTCTATTATGTCAATATTAATCACTACCGTTGGAATTATGGTTCTTATTTATAGTGATAATTATATGGCTCATGATCAAGCATATTTGAGATTTTTTGCTTATATGAGTTTTTTCAGTACTTCCATGTTAGGATTAGTTACTAGTTCGAATTTGATACAAATTTATATTTTTTGGGAATTGGTTGGAATGTGCTCCTATTTATTAATAGGATTTTGGTTCACACGACCTCTTGCAGCAAATGCTTGCCAAAAGGCTTTTGTAACAAATCGTGTAGGGGATTTTGGTTTATTATTAGGAATTTTAGGTTTTTATTGGATAACGGGTAGTTTTGAATTTCAGGATTTGTTCGAAATATCCAATAACTTAATTTCTAATAATGAGGTCAATTTTTTATTTGTTACTTTGTGTGCTGTTCTGTTATTTGCTGGTGCCGTTGCTAAATCTGCACAATTTCCCCTTCATGTATGGTTGCCCGATGCTATGGAAGGGCCTACTCCGATTTCCGCTCTTATACATGCTGCTACTATGGTAGCGGCAGGAATTTTTCTTGTAGCTCGGCTTCTTCCTCTTTTCATAGTTATACCTCCCATAATGAATTTAATCTCCTTGATAGCAATAATAACAGTGTTATTAGGAGCTACTTTAGCTCTTGCTCAAAAAGACATTAAGAGAGGTTTAGCCTATTCGACAATGTCTCAATTGGGTTATATGATGTTAGCCCTCGGTATGGGGTCTTATCGAAGTGCTTTATTTCATTTGATTACTCATGCCTATTCAAAAGCATTGTTATTTTTAGGATCCGGATCCGTTATTCATTCAATGGAAGGAATTGTTGGCTATTCTCCCTATAAGAGTCAGAATATGATTCTTATGGGAGGTTTAAGAAAGCATGTACCAATTACCAAAAATGCTTTTTTATTAGGTACACTCTCTCTTTGTGGTATTCCGCCTTTGGCTTGTTTTTGGTCCAAAGATGAAATTCTTAACGATACTTGGTTGTATTCGACGATTTTCGCAATAATAGCCTGGGTTACTGCCGGATTAACCGCATTTTATATGTTTCGGATCTATTTACTTACCTTTGAGGGACATTTAAATGTTTCTTTTCAAAATTATAGTGGCAAACAAAAAATACCTTTCTATTCAATATCTCTATGGGGTAAGGGAATTTCAAAAAGAATTAACCAAAATGTTCGTTTGTTAGGAATGACTGATACTAAAACTTCTTCTTTTTTTTCAAAAAGAACATATCGAATTGATGATAATCGTAGAAATATGACACGACCCTATATTACTATTGCTCGTTTTGAGAATAAAAAACTTGGTTCCTATCCTTATGAATCAGACAATACTATGTTATTTCCTCTACTTGTATTGGGCCTATTTACTCTATTCGTTGGGTTTATAGGAATTCCTTTTAATCAAGAGGGAGTCAATGTTGATATATTATCTAAATGGTTATCTCCGTCTATAAATCTTTTGCACCAAAAGTTCACTAATTCGACGGATTGGTATGAATTTTTGAAAGATGCCATTTTTTCAGTCAGTATAGGTTTTTTAGGAATATTTATAGCGTCTTTTTTATATATATCTCCTTATTCCTCTTTACTAAATTTGAATTTAATAAATTCAGCTGTTAAAAGAGGTCCTAAGGGAATTCTTTGGGAAAAAATTCTAAATTGCATTTATAGTTGGTCATATAATCGTGCTTATATAGATTCTTTTTACAAAAGATTCTTTACTGGGGGAACTAGAGGATTGGCTGAATTAACTCATTTTTTTGATCGACGAATAATTGATGGAATTACGAATGGGGTTGGTTTTTTTAGTTTCTTTATAGGAGAAGCTATCAAATATGTAGGGGGCGGGCGCATCTCTTCTTATCTTTTCTTCTATTTATCGTATGTATTGATTTGTTTATTAATTTTTATTATTACTTTTATTACTTAATATATATTTAATATATATTACTTATATTACTTATATAATTATTACTTAATATTAATACTTAATATTACGATATTAAGTATTATATAATATTATATAATATTATATATTATATTTATATTTTATATATTAATATTAAAATATTTAATTTAATTCTATTATCTATTAATTAATATAATATTACTTATACTTAAGATATTTATTACTATTTATTACTTAAGATACTTAAGTAATAAATCCTTAACCTTAAGCAAGGCGGAAGAGTGTCCCTTTTTTATTCGCATTTTCTTGATTCGGATTCCTATTTAGATAAGAATCCTCATAAACGGCGCTTTTGTTATAGCCTGTCTCTGGAAAGAGAAAGTCGAATTCATCCTTTGTTTTTTCCTTTCCATTCACTCGGATT